CAGGGTCCAAAATATCAAAAAATGCGATATACTAATCAGTGTTGTTTTAATTCAAAGTGAGAGTGAGAAGGATTTGTTCTTTACAAGAATTTGCAGTCAGGAGTTAATAGTTAAATATTCAAATTGGAGATAAATTTAACCTTTATGTAACAAAAAATTCACATTTGTGTTTTTTTTCAATAGAAAAGCGAGAGGGAGTTTTTAGGTATTATATATTTTGAGAGACTATCCAATCACTCGAAGGGGCGGGCTAATGAAAAGTGACAAAGAAAGTTTCGGTTTCTGTATGATTTTGGCGGCATGGCCGAGTGGTAAGGCGGGGGATTGCAAATCCTTTTTCCCCAGTTCAAGCCTGGGTGTCGCCTGGATACAGCAGTTTATTGATTCCGATTGTCTCTTTTTGAAGGACATTAGTTGAAAAACTAAAAAATGCTTAAAATCCTTCTTACATTTCCATATCAAAGAGCCGAAGCTAGGCGTAAGAATTTAGTCGTATTTTTTCTTTTCGTAAAAGATAAGATCACTTCAGATTTTGTCTTTCTTTTTTTTGGTGTTTGCATTATTTCTCTATATGATCTATAATGATGTTGACTAATCATTGGTTTTTGAATGAAAAGTGAGAGTGAGAAGGAGTTTGCATTCATTATCTATATGATCTATAATGATGTTGACTAATCATTGGTTTTTGAATGAAAAGTGAGAGTGAGAAGGAGTTTGCATTATTTCTCTATATGATCTATAATGATATAAACTAATCAGTGGTGTTTGAATGAAAAGTGAGAGTGAGACGGTAAAGAAGTCATTTAAGAAATGAACTAGGGTTCGACTTGCAGAGAAATTTGACTTTTTTGTTTTAATTCAAATGGATTATCTATTTTCTTTCTTTTAATTCGATGACAATCGAAGGAGAACTATTATGGCCCTAAATTGGAGACCTTTCGACGAGGTTGAGTCTAATAAATTTAAACGCTATCAAAACGCTCTTTTAATATTGTATTTGGACAGTAGATTAGATAGAGAAGGAAAATTGACACCGGAGGATCTAAAAAATGCCGAGAAGTTCGCTAGGGTGAGCAGTCATCAGTATATTGAGTTGATTTCCCAAAATTGGTGTTTTTTAAGGGAATCGGGTGACCAGAGCGTTAATAATTCTAAATGCTGCCTGACGCAGCTTTACGATGCCCTCGATCTGGATCGAGACGCAGTCGAGCTGGCCCACAAGATGAAGGCTTACATAGGATTGCGGCTCTACGATCAACCGGACGATAAGCGTCTTCAAATCATCGATAAGTTACAAAACGTTTTTACAAGGAGAGCTGACGAGGTATTTACTTATGGTGATATATCTACCTTCCCCCGATTCTTCGAGGTTTTGGAGATGGAGATGAGTGGAATCGATGCGTTAATGTCTGGGAACTTTTTTGAATTGCAGCCGTCTTTGAAGTTTTTACTTAGGAAAAGGGGCCCGAGAATCGTTTTGAAAATCAAAAAATATTATAAAAATAGGACATTGGGATATAACGAATGTGACTTTTGCAACAGCTGTGAGGAGGAAGAGTCGGACATAAAAATTACGAAATACGTACCTGGCTTCAAAACAGCAGATAAGCTAGAAAGTTTTTTAGCCTTGAGGTTTCGTCAAAATTTTTATACCGCGTTGCGAGACTTTCTACCCGATATGAAGCACTATTTTTCTAATGTTTTTAAAAAATGAATTTCAGTGATTGATTTAGAAGCCGAGCGGCTCGATAGTCTCTCTCAAGACTTTCAATAATTTAATACTTTCAAATTGAGAATCAAAAAGAAAGTTATCCCGGGAATCACTCGATTCCCGAGATAACTTTCTATCTATTTCTTTTCTATAGAGGTTTATGCGTCGTAAATTCCATTGGATAACCGATGAGTAGGACAGCGAATCGAAGGAAATTAGTAATAATGGAAAGGGCGGAAGATCTTTTTGATATTGTAGATACATATTCAGACTCGCGAGAATCTCTGGGTGTTCGGACATTCAATATTAGAGTGGATAGATAATTGACTTTATTAAATGGAAAGAATTTTTATACTTTTTCTAGAATTGATCTAAAAAGTCGAAAAACAAACAATTTTGGGGGCTCAAGGCCCCCTAAGAATAGAATGTCTCTCGACTATTTCTCAGAGATAGCGATCTATCTAGTTTTGCTTTTTACCTACAAAGGGCAACAAAAAAAGACTGGGCCTTAGTAGTTCTACACGGTTCATTGGTAACCTTCGCTGGCGATGTCATTGCGTATTTTTCTTGTGTTTATTCTTTCCTGATTAGAAATTAGAGAGGAATTTTTGAGACGTGGATTTATTGAATTGGTTCATCAAAAGTCTTGGGTCAAAATCCCTTTTTGACTCTGCACCATGGAGTCCCCTATTATTAGTGAGCAATAATGGAAGAATTTTATCATAGCGATAGGGGGCATAAGTCACATGGATATAGTAAGTCTCGCTTGGGCTGCTTTAATGGTAGTCTTTACATTTTCTCTTTCACTCGTAGTATGGGGAAGAAGTGGTCTCTAGAAGCACTACTAATTGAGTTGAGGAATCAAACTGTATTAATTGTTTTTTCAATCGTTCGGCTTGAACTATTTAAAATAAAGATCTCTTCAGTTTCCAATTTCATTGGATTCTAGTGAAGGAATGTATTCTATAAGAGTAAAACAATTCGTTCAGATTGATCGGAACAAATCAATGTCTCAACGAAATAGAATTGGGTCCTATGTCAATTCCATATATAAAATGAATATTGACATGAATCTATTTACATAGATGATATAAAGATAATATGGTATTTATAGTAAGCCTCTAGCTTTATTATAAAGTCAATTTTTATAGACTACAATAAGACTAATCGATAAGAGAGTAGGGTAAGAAAGAACTAGATGAATCTTTCTTACCATACGATCGGATTTCATAGAATACTGCCAATTAGAGACCGCCCATTTCATTTATTCATTTAAGATAAGCCGAAAACTTGGAATCCCTTTCATTTTCTTTTTTCAACGATTGATAAGATCAAGTTTCATTCAAATTCATTAATTGTTTTGACTGACTGTTTTTACGTAAATGATAAGTAGAAAAGCAGTAGGAACTAAAATCAACAGTGCAGTAGCAATAAATGCAAGAATATTTACTTCCATAATCTCATCGTTTTTTTACTTCACAATAACTCGGGATTTAATCCCCTAGAGACAAGAAATCTTGCGCTTCTACCTTCAATGAATGGATTAGCTTTCGACGCTATTGAATCCGCTCAATATCATGAATAACAATATCTAAGCTATCTAATCAATTCGTCGTCGAAAATGGAATAATATAACATCGGAAGATCTTTTATCCATACCGAATACGAAATAGGATTCCCCAGCCAATCAAAAAATCCTCTATTTAGCATTATGTACCATTCTTTTCTGTTGTTTATTTTTTATAACCTATCTTATGTCTCCTTTGTACAATCATCAAATGAAGTATTATCTCATCACCCCCTTTCTATTAGTTATACACCGCCAACAAATAAGATAAGCAAAGTGGAAAATGATAAGCTCTAAACGCCGTTTTTTTTTATGATCTCTTTAGCTTTCTTTTTAAAAAGGTTAAAAGTACTCGGACGCCTAGATCAAAAGCTCATTGAGTTGTAGTCTAATCAATTTTTAGTGCAGTTACAAAATCGAGCTCCGATACAACGTTTTACTAAAAATCAAGCCAAAAGATCTCTCGATTTGCTTTGAAGTTTTAAACGAAGGGCAGTCCAAACAATCTCTGTCCCTAGTTTGAAAGTCCAGACAGTCGCAGCAGCCCACAGCCTTGTGGGTATCCGAATACAGGGCAAGTCTCAAGTCGATTATTGGGAACGACTCAACAACCGCATTCAATTTTGAGTTTGGTAATACCGCAATTTCCTTGACTAGCCGTTCGAACAAGGCTACGAAGGTTCCTTTATCCCCAGACCAAGTTTGAAGACGGCTGAATCTCGCTTTCAAAAGGGTTCGATACTTACCCGTTCGCCGCCTATTAGAAGGTTCCCGGCAGATAAGATCTAGGATATAAGGTCTTATCTCGATAGCCAAGTAGATTGCGTCGAGCTTGGTATCTATGGTATCTTCAAGCCGTTTGTGGCGGCACTTCCCAAGAGCGACACTCTCCCCCCCACTACTTAATCGGCAGGGGGTATAGGACTTATTATATTGGTCATTTATTTCATGTAGATGATCGAGTAATAACGCGAGTTCTCCCTTTTTTTTTTCGCCAAATGAATTGAATCCATTTATGTGATAATTCATCTTGAACCTCAAAAATTTTTTTGTTTCTATAGAAAGAAAACTTTTTTCTCTGATGTCAAGACTTTCATTCTCTAACCCAGTTATATCGTGCACGATTTATTTCCATAGTGAACCCAGTTATACCATGGTCCTTTTTGGTTTAGGGATAATCAGGCTCGAACTGATGACTTCCACCACGTCAAGGTGACACTCTACCGCTGAGTTATATCCCTTCTCTGCCCCCAATAGAACTGACTAATCCTAAGTCAAAGGGTAGAGAAACTCAACGCCATTATTAAGATATGAATCTAAAATAATAAGATATGAATTTCATTTAGTAAGATAGGTTTGATTATTCATCTTTTTGATATATTAGAGACTCTGACATTTGATTTTTTCCTTATCATACTGGATTTCTTTCTAAGAGGTGGAATAGAAGACTAAGAGGTGGAATAGAAGACTAAGAGGTGGAAATGGGAACATATTATGCGTGTCAAATTCAAAATGGGAGGAATGAAATCGCAAGCATCCGAAATAGATATGGAGGGACAGGGGTTTGAAATACTTAATATGAAAATATGAAATGAATTGAAGGAAATTTTGAAAGATGCAGAGCTGGCTAAGGATCTTTATGGGTCCCGTGCCGAGACAAGACTTAAAGAAGGGCAGTATACCGTCTTGGCTCTTTTATATGAAATGGAAAAGAAAGCTGTT